TTGTAGAATAGAAAGAATCAAAAAATGTGAATAATTATATATATTATATTCATTATATTTCCGATTACTAATCAGGAAACCTCTATCAACAAGATAAAAGAACGACCTCTTTCTTTTCCTTCTGTGAAATTAGTCAAATCTCATGTTCCCTTCTTAACCTCTTGGATCAGATTGATTAGAATCCTTTGGAAATTGAATTTTTAAGTTTCTATTTACTATTTTTTTTTTTATTTTCTTTTTTGAATTATTAGAAGACAAAAAAAATAAGAAAAGATGAAGAATAATAATAATAAAGTAAAGTCGATTAGCGTATATTATATGTAGTATGTAGAAAGTCGATTTTTTTTAGTTCGACATTTTTTGCACTTATTATATGCTATACTCACTTCTATAGAATATAGAAGATTCTAATTAATTAATATAATAACGTAATAACAAAAAAATATAACAAACAGGTACGATATAGTAAAATAGTAAATCGAGGTACCCATTTTATGACAACTATCAACTTTCCGTCTATTTTTGTGCCTTTAGTAGGCCTAGTATTTCCGGCAATTGCAATGGCTTCTTTATTTCTTCACGTTCAAAAAAACAAGATTGTTTAGATCTTGTAGGACAAATCTCATTTTTCAAGACTTAGACTTGAATCATAACACGGATATCGATTTAGCAAAATGGTATACCATGTGATTTCTTCCGAACATAAATGAAAGAGCCCTTACGCATGTGGAAACATGATATAGGGGTAGATTTTATTATCTTCGATCTAACTAATTTAAAGTAAAGATTCACACCAGAATAGTACTAGTTGATGAGAGTTACATCGGAAACAAAAAGAGTAAGGAAAGTCAAATTGATTTTTGGTATTCTTTTAATTCAAATTAAATGCAACCAGATATAGTATGAATTGGCGATCAGAACGTATATGGATAGAACTTAGAACGGGATCCCGAAAAATAAGTAATTTCTGCTGGGCATTTATCCTTTTTTTAGGTTCATTAGGTTTCTTATTGGTTGGAATTTCAAGCTATCTTGGTAGGAATTTGATATCTTTATTTCCCCCACAGCAAATAAATTTTTTTCCGCAAGGGATCGTGATGTCTTTCTATGGGATCGCAGGACTCTTTATTAGCTCCTATTTGTGGTGTACAATTTTGTGGAATGTAGGTAGTGGTTATGATCGATTCGATAGAAAAGAAGGAATAGTATGTATTTTTCGTTGGGGATTTCCTGGAAAAAATCGTCGCATCTTCCTTCGATTTCTTATAAAAGATATTCAGTCTATTAGAATAGAACTTAAAGAGGGTATTTATACTCGTCGTGTCCTTTATCTGGAAATCAGAGGTCAGGGGGCCATTCCCTTGACTCGTACTGATGAGAATTTGACTCCACGAGAAATTGAACAAAAAGCTGCTGAATTGGCCTATTTCTTGCGTGTACCGATTGAAGTATTTTGAAATGAACCCTTTCTTTTCTTATTCTTAGCTCGGAGTAAAATAAAAACTCTACAATCCTATTTTTCTACGGCATACCTTAACGGAAATTTCATCAGAATACCTATTCGGGTCAAAGCAGACGTATACAGAACAACCAAAAAGGAAAACTGTTTTTGTCTCTAAATTTGTCTACAAAAAGAAGTCTTTTATTCGTATGGAAATCTACTCAACTCAATTCAGTAAAAAAAGTCAAAAATAGAAATAAATAAATTTTTTTAAGCCGAGTATTTGGAATTGATAGGTTAGATACAATACAAAAAATCATGTAAATTTTTTCTCTTTTTTAGCAATCTTTCTTTTTATTTTTATCCTTTCTTTTGTTCTCTTTAATGATCAAACAATTGGATTTCTTATATCTTCTAATTATAACGATATTTTAATTAAATATTAAATTATCTAAATATTAAATTATCCAAATTCGGTTTTGTTTTGCCACCTCTTTTTGATCATTACATTCAGATCCTCAATTCTTTATTTTGTGCTATGGGTAAGGTGTGAAATTTTTCTAAATATTTGATATTTTTGTAGAAGGTGAGTTCTCTCGTCTTAAAATCAAAATAATATTCATTAATTGAAAATTGAAGTGGCTCTGCCACGTATTCATCGAAAGAAATGAAGGAATTGTTTCGAATTTGACCAATTGCAATATCTGGTCACACTATTTTTTTTTTTTATTATTTCTTCATTCAAATTCGAAGTAGACTCTTTTTCTATTTTTGTATTTTTTCAAGATTCAAAGACTAATTATCAAATCACAAAAAAAAAAAAAAAAACAGAGAATAGATTCATGGATTCGATACTTTGTAAAAGAACTCATTTTGATAGAAATAAAGTATTAGATCGCATAGAGTCGACGAACGCGATGGGTTCGTTAATAATTTATAGATGAAAAAAAAATGGAAAAAAAGAAAGCATTTATTCCTTTTCTATATCTTGCATCTATAGTATTTTTACCCTGGTGGATCTCTCTATCATTTCAAAAAAGTCTGGAATCTTGGATTACTAATTGGTGGAATATTAAGCAATCTGAAACTTTTTTGAATGATATTCAAGAAAAGAGTCTTCTAGAAAAATTTATCGAATTAGAGGAACTCCGTCTGTTGGACGAAATGATAAAGGAATACCCCGAAACACATCTACAAAAGTTTCGTATAGGAATCCACAATGAAACGATGCAATTGATCAAGATGCACAATGAGGATTGTATCCAGATGATTTTGGACTTCTCAACAAATATAATCTGTTTACTTATTCTAAGTGGTTATTCTATTTTGGGGAATAAAGAACTTATTCGTCTTAACTCTTGGACTCAGGAATTCTTATATAACTTAAGCGACACAATAAAAGCTTTTTCTATTCTTTTAGTAACTGATTTATGTATCGGATTTCATTCGCCTCACGGTTGGGAACTAATGATTGGCTCTATCTACAAAGATTTTGGATTTGCTCATAACGATCAAATTATATCTGGTCTTGTTTCTACTTTTCCAGTCATTCTAGATACAATTTTGAAATATTGGATTTTCCGTTATTTAAATCGTGTATCCCCATCGCTTGTAGTGATTTATCATTCAATGAATGACTGAAAAGAAAAAAGAAAAAATATACAGACATTAATCCAATTCTAATTTCTAATTAGAATGTTTCTTACTTTGGACATAATCAAAGCATTTAAAATCAATCGGATTTACTCTTTCTATTTGTACCCAGCCAAGGCGGGGGGTTCCTCCCCTATTCCAGTAATATTATTTCAGTTTCAGTTAAAGTCAATTTACTTCAGTAAAGTAAATAACAGAATCGTGGATAGGGAACTATACTAGCAACCTACCCAATTTATTGTAGAAATTTTCTGGATCAACGATTGGACCATGCAAACTAGAAATACCTTTTCTTGGATAAAAGAACAGATTACTCGATCCATTTCCGTATCGCTCATAATATATATATTAACTCGATCATCCATTTCAAACGCATATCCCATTTTTGCACAGCAAGGTTATGAAAATCCACGAGAAGCAACTGGGCGTATTGTATGTGCCAATTGCCATTTAGCTAATAAGCCCGTGGATATTGAGGTTCCACAAGCGGTCCTTCCTAATACTGTATTTGAGGCAGTTGTTCGAATTCCTTATGATATGCAACTAAAACAAGTTCTTGCTAACGGCAAAAAGGGGGGTTTGAATGTAGGGGCTGTTCTTATTTTACCTGAGGGATTTGAATTAGCCCCAACCGATCGTATTTCTCCCGAGATGAAAGAAAAGATAGGCAATCTTTCTTTTCAGAGCTATCGCCCCAATAAACAAAATATTCTTGTGATAGGCCCTGTTCCTGGGCAAAAATATAGTGAAATCACCTTTCCTATTCTTTCCCCAGACCCTGCTACTAAGAAAGATGTTCACTTCTTAAAATATCCGATATACGTAGGTGGTAACAGAGGAAGGGGTCAGATTTATCCTGACGGGAACAAGAGTAATAATACAGTTTATAATGCTACAGCAGCAGGTATAGTAAAGAAAATTTTACGAAAAGAAAAAGGCGGATACGAAATAACCATAGTGGATGCCTCAGATGGACGTGAAGTGGTTAATATTATCCCTCGAGGGCCAGAACTTCTTGTTTCAGAGGGTGAATCTATCAAACTTGATCAACCGTTAACGAGTAATCCTAATGTGGGTGGATTTGGTCAGGGAGATGCAGAAATAGTACTTCAAGACCCATTGCGCGTACAAGGCCTTTTGTTCTTCTTTGCATCTGTTATTTTAGCACAAATCTTTTTGGTTCTTAAAAAGAAACAGTTCGAGAAGGTTCAACTGTCCGAAATGAATTTCTAGATTCATGGATTTATCAACATCAAATTCGTAACATCAAAAAAAATTTTGTTGACAATTCTTTGACAATTTTGGATAACCAAGAAATAAATATGAAAAGGTTCTTTTTTTTTTTTTATACGCTTTTTCTACATCTATGAGAAGTCCGGAATTACTTGTACTACATTCTTAGTTATAATAACTATATTGCAAAGATTATTTTTCACCTTTTTCCAATCGAAATTGGAATGATGTCACTATTATCATATATCATATGCTATTTCAATGGCATAGAGTGTATTAAAAGTTTTCTATTCGAGAATCAAATTCGACTAGATACTGGGGAATACAACGAAAAGAAAAGATAAAGGAGGGGAACAAATGATTCTAGGGGGAATTCTTCGACTTCCTAGTCTTCGACACACAGCAAGTATGCGTAAAATTCCTTGTTGTGTGTTGAAATAGTAATGAGTTTTGATTCCCCTCGCCAAATATTTAGTCGGAAATTTTTTCTTTTTCGAGATTTAACCTTTTAGATTGATTATTTTTTAATTATTACATTACCATTACGCATATAATTAGAATCGAATTTATATAATAAAATTATATAATTATAATAAAGTAAAATAAAAGTAGTAGACAAACTGAAAAAAAAAGGGGGGAGGGAGAGGGAAATTTATTGAACAAATGGAACTTT